TTAAAAATAAGCTAAATAAAGCTTTTGGGTTCATACCTCAAATATAAAGGAAATACCTTTTTTTTAAATAAAGTGCCTGAAAAAAGGATTATTCTGATAGAATAAATAATGTAAATATTTTACCTTTATTATATTTTTTAGAATTAAACTAAACCTAATAATATCAAAAATTATTGTGCATCTTACACTAAAATATATTTTTAATAAAAATAAATTTATAATTTATTTTAAGATAATTTTTCTTTTTTTTTATTATCATATTAATTAACTCTAATAAAATGTTTTTTATTTTTATTTTATTTTTTAGAACTTTAATCTCTATTTCTGCCAACTCTTGATTAGGATGTTGAATTGGATTAGAAATTAATTTACTTAGATTTATCCCCCTTATTTCTAAGTCAAATAATTTACTTAATTCAGAAGCATCCTTAAAATATTTTTTAATTCAATCAATTGCATCTATTAATTTTTTATTTTCAATTATTTTAATAATAATTTTATTTAAAAATTTCGAAATTAATTTTATTTTCTCTATTCTAATTAATTCATCATTATTAATAAAAATAGGATCAACCCCCTTTCATTATTGATTCCCTAATATCACAGAAGGATTATCATGATTTAATTGCTTTATTTTATTAACATGACAAAAAATTTCACCATTAATTATTTTATCTTATTACATAAACAATAAATTTATCATATTAATTTCAATAATTAATGTCATTATTGGAAGTATTGGAGGATTTAATCAATTATCCTTACGAAAACTTTTAGCTTTTTCATCTATTAATAATTTAGGTTGAATAATAATATCATTATTAATTAGAGAAAATTTGTGAATAATATACCTTATTATATATTCATTTCTAATTTTTATTTCTTGTTTTATATTTTACATAATTAATATTTTTTACTTAAATCAATTATTTAATTTTAATATAAATTTTATTATTAAAATCTCTATTATAATTAATTTTTTTTCATTGGGGGGTTTACCTCCTTTTATTGGATTTTTACCAAAATGAATTATCATTAATTTTTTATTAAATATAAAATTTTATACTATTTGTTTTTTATTTATTATAATAAGTTTAATTATACTATTTTTATATATTCGTATCGTTTATTCATCATTCATATTTTTTAATTTTAAAATTAAATGATTTAAATCATTTATTAACAATAAAATAATTATTTTAATTAATATATTTAATTTTATTTCATTATTAGGAATAATTCTTAGAACATTATTTTTTTTTTAAGGTTTTAAGTTAATATAAACTAATAATCTTCAAAATTATATATAAAGAAATTTCTTTAAGCCTTAGTACATAATATACAACTTAAAATTTGCAATTTTATATCAATTATTTGACTATAAAGCTTAATAAAAGAGAAATTTCTCGTTAATAAATTTACAATTTACCGCTTATAACTCAGCCATTTTATTAGCGAAAATGACTTTTTTCTACAAATCATAAAGATATTGGAACATTATACTTTATTTTTGGAATTTGGGCAGGAATAGTAGGAACATCATTAAGAATTCTAATTCGTATAGAATTAAGAACTCCTGGATCCTTAATTGGAGATGACCAAATTTATAATACTATTGTTACAGCTCATGCATTTATTATAATTTTTTTTATAGTTATACCCATTATAATCGGAGGGTTTGGTAACTGATTAGTTCCTTTAATATTGGGGGCACCTGATATAGCCTTCCCTCGATTAAATAATATAAGATTTTGATTATTACCTCCATCATTGATACTACTAATTTCTAGGAGAATTGTAGAAAATGGAGCAGGAACAGGATGAACAGTTTACCCCCCACTTTCATCTAATATTGCACACAGAGGATCTTCTGTAGATTTAGCAATTTTCTCTCTTCATTTAGCTGGAATTTCTTCAATTTTAGGAGCAATTAATTTTATTACAACTATTATTAATATACGAGTAAATAATTTATCCTTTGATCAAATATCATTATTTATTTGAGCAGTAGGAATTACAGCATTATTATTACTTTTATCTTTACCTGTATTAGCTGGAGCAATTACTATATTATTAACTGATCGAAACCTCAATACCTCGTTCTTTGATCCAGCTGGAGGGGGAGATCCAATTTTATATCAACATTTATTTTGATTTTTTGGGCATCCAGAAGTTTATATTTTAATTTTACCAGGATTTGGTATTATTTCTCACATTATTTCTCAAGAAAGTGGAAAAAAAGAAACTTTTGGGGCTTTAGGTATAATTTATGCTATATTAGCCATTGGATTATTAGGTTTTATTGTTTGAGCTCATCATATATTTACAGTTGGCATAGATATCGATACTCGAGCTTATTTTACCTCAGCTACTATAATTATTGCAGTACCTACAGGAATTAAAATTTTCAGTTGACTAGCAACTATTTATGGAACACAAATTAATTATAGACCTTCTATACTTTGAAGATTAGGTTTTATTTTCTTATTTACAGTTGGAGGATTAACAGGAGTAATTTTAGCTAATTCTTCAATCGATATTACACTACATGACACATATTATGTAGTTGCTCATTTCCATTATGTTTTATCTATAGGAGCAGTATTTGCAATTTTTGGAGGATTTATCCACTGATATCCTTTATTTACAGGTTTATACTTAAATAATTATTTATTAAAAATTCAATTCATTGTTATATTTATTGGAGTTAATTTAACATTTTTTCCACAACATTTTTTAGGTTTAGCAGGAATACCTCGACGATATTCAGATTATCCAGATAGATTTTTATCATGAAATATTATCTCATCTCTAGGATCTTATATATCTTTAATTTCAATAATAATAATAATAATAATTATTTGAGAATCAATAATTAATCAACGATTAATCTTATTTTCATTAAATATATCATCATCAATTGAATGACTACAACATACCCCACCCGCTGAACATTCATATAATGAACTTCCAATTTTAAGTAATTTCTAATATGGCAGATTATATGTAATGGATTTAAAACTCATTTATAAAGGATTATCCTTTTTTTAGAAAATGGCAACATGATCTAATTTAAATTTTCAAAATAGTGTTTCACCTTTAATAGAACAAATTATTTTTTTTCATGATCATTCTCTAATTATTTTAATTATAATTACAATTTTAGTATCATATATAATATTAAAAATATTCTCCAATAAATTTATTAATCGATTTTTAATAGAAAATCAATTAATTGAGTTAATTTGAACTATTTTACCGGCTATCACTTTAATTTTTATTGCTTTACCTTCATTACGTCTATTATACTTACTTGATGAACTTAATAATCCATTAATCTCAATTAAATCAATTGGTCACCAATGATATTGAAGATATGAATATTCTGATTTTAAAAATATTGAATTTGATTCATATATAATTAATGAATTTAATATTAATAATTTTCGTTTATTAGATGTTGATAACCGTATTATTATCCCTATAAATAACAATATTCGAATACTAATCACTGCAACTGATGTAATTCATTCATGAACTGTACCGGCTATTGGTGTTAAAGTTGATGCTAATCCTGGTCGACTAAATCAAACAAGATTTTTTATTAATCGACCAGGAATTTTTTTTGGTCAGTGTTCAGAAATTTGTGGAGCAAATCATAGTTTTATACCTATTGTAATTGAAAGAATTTCAATTAAAAATTTTATTAATTGAGTAAATAATTATTCATTAGATGACTGAAAGCAAGTAATGGTCTCTTAAACCAAAAAATAGTAAATTAGCAATTACTTCTAATGAGATTAAAAAGAATTAGTTAAAATATAACATAAATATGTCAAATTTAAATTATTATTATAAATAATATTCTTTTATCCCACAAATAATACCTGTTAATTGAATATTATCATTATTATTTTTTATCTTCATTTTTATTATCTTCAATACATTTAACTATTATATTTTTTATTATAAAATTAATTTAAATAATATTAAAATTTACAAAAAATATAAATTAAATTGAAAATGATAAGTAATTTATTTTCAATTTTTGATCCTACAACTAATATTTTTAACTTATCATTAAATTGATTAAGAACTTTAATAGGAATTTTATTTATTCCTTTACCTTATTGATTTACTCCTAATCGATATTTTATTTTGTGAAATTTTATCATAATTAAATTACATAAAGAATTTAAAACATTAATAGGAATAAATCAATTTAATGGATCAACATTTATTTTTATTTCATTATTTTTTTTTATTTTATTTAATAATTTTTTAGGATTATTCCCCTATATTTTTACAAGAACTAGACATCTAAATATTTCACTATCTATATCATTAACATTATGATTAAGTTTTATATTATACGGATGAATTAATAACACTCAACATATATTTATTCACTTAATCCCACAAGGAACCCCTACAATTTTAATACCTTTTATAGTACTAATTGAAACCATTAGAAATATTATTCGACCAGGAACACTAGCTGTCCGATTAACAGCAAATATAATTGCCGGACATTTATTACTAACTTTACTTAGAAGAAGAAGAAATAACTTATCCAATTATCTATTAATTATTTTAATTTTTATTCAAATTTTATTATTAACCTTAGAATCAGCAGTGGCAATTATTCAATCATATGTAATCTCAATTCTCAGAACTTTATATTCTAGTGAAATTAATTAATGACAAATCATAATCACCCATATCATTTAGTAGATTATAGACCTTGACCATTAACAAGAGCTATTGGAACCATAACTTTAGTAACAGGAATAATTAAATGATTCCATAATTTTAATATAAATATAATATTATTAGGTTATATTATTATTATCTTATCAATATATCAATGATGACGAGATATTTATCGAGAAAGAACTTTTCAAGGAAATCATACAATTCTTGTTTCAAATGGTTTACGATGAGGTATAATTTTATTTATTATTTCTGAAGTATTTTTTTTCATTTCTTTTTTTTGAGCCTTTTTCCATAGAAGTTTATCACCAAATATTGAAATTGGATCAAATTGACCGCCAATAAATATTATAGTATTTAATCCATTTCAAATTCCATTATTAAATACAATTATTTTAATTTCATCTGGATTAACAGTAACATGAGCTCATCACTCTTTAATAGAAAATAATCATTCTCAAACTACTCAAAGATTATTAATCACTATTTTATTGGGAATTTATTTTTCTATTTTACAAAGTTATGAATATTTAGAAGCATCATTTTCAATTGCAGATAGAATTTATGGAGCTACATTTTTTATAGCAACAGGATTTCACGGAATTCATGTTATTATTGGAACAACTTTTTTATTTATTTGTTTGTTACGACATATTAACTATCATTTTTCAATAAATCATCATTTTGGATTTGAAGCAGCAGCTTGATATTGACATTTTGTAGATGTTGTATGATTATTTTTATTTATTTCTATTTATTGATGGGGTAATTAATTTATATATTATTTATATAATATATTTAGTATATTTGACTTCCAATCAAAAAGTTTAATAATTTTAATATAAATAATTATTTTGATATTAAATTTATTTATTATTATTATTATTTTAGCAAACATTATCATATTAATGTCATCATTATTAAGAAAAAAAATAATATGAGATCGAGAAAAATGTTCACCATTCGAATGTGGGTTTGACCCTATATCTTCAGCACGTATACCTTTCTCACTTCATTTTTTTTTAATTACAATAATTTTTTTAATTTTTGATGTAGAAATCGCATTAATTTTCCCCATTATTAAATTATTTAAAAGAATTAATTTTATTATTTGAACAAAAGTTAGATTTTTTTTTATTATTATATTATTAATCGGTTTATATCACGAATGAAATCAAAACATACTTAATTGAATCAACTAGGATTTTAGTTTATAAAAACATTTGATTTGCATTCAAAAAATACTATATTTTAGTATATCTTAAATAAGAAGCAACAATGCATTTAATTTCGACTTAAAAGATTGAGATTTAATTTCTCCTTATTTATTAATTGAAACCAAATAGAGGTATATCACTGTTAATGATATTATTGAATAAAAATTCCAATTAAACCAAGAAATATAAATAAAATTAAACTTCTAATTTAATTTATAGTGATTTAATTCATTAATATTTCATATATATATATATATATATATATATATATATATATTTAATCAAAATTAAACTACTAACTTAATAAATAATAATTTATTTTCATTAATATTTCTTTATATTATTTAATTTATATAGTTTAATTAAAACTTTACATTTTCATTGTAAAAATAAAATATAAATATAATTTTTATAAATAATATTTATTTATATATATATATATACATATATTGTTTATTTAAAGATAATTTTATCACCTTAATATCTTCAATATTAAACTCTAATTTTAAGCTATTTAAATTAAATCTTAAAAATTATAAAAATAAAAATTATTATTCATAATATAAATCTAAACAAATAAATTTTAAAATTATTTATTTGATAAAAATTATAAAAAAATGAATATTTTCTTATTACTTTTATTAAACCAAAACTTCTATAATATTCTCTTCAACCAAAATCAATTAAAATTTTTATTTTATATCTATAATTTAAATATAAATTTCTTAACCTATAAGTTGATAATTTAGGTATAAACCACATATCACATAAAAAAATTCTTAAATTATAAGTTAATAAAAATTTATTTAATGAATTTAAATTTATATTTCTAATAAAATAACCTATAAATAAACCAAACAAAGTAAAATAAATTACTATAATTTTTATATTTAAAGATAAATAAATCATATAAGGATAATTATAAATTAATCAATTTAATATTCTACCAGAAAAAATTCTTATCAATAATAAAATTATTATTCTTTTTAATATAACATAATCTTCATCATAAATATTATATACACTAATCAAATTATAATCATTAATTATTAAATAAATTAATAAACGAATTGTATAAAATATAGTTATACCTGTAGATAAATAATATAATATAAAAATTAATAAGTTTAAATTTCTTATAATAAATATTTCTAAAATTAAATCCTTTGAATAAAACCCGGCCAAAAAAGGAATACCACATAAAGATAAATTTGAAATATTTAAACATAAAGAAGTTATAGGAATATAAATTCTCAAACTACCTATAAAACGAATATCTTGATTATCATTTATTATATGAATAATTATCCCAGCACATATAAATAATAATGCTTTAAATATGGCATGAGTTAATAGATGAAAAAAAGCCAAATCACAAAACCCCATCCTTAAGATACTTATTATTAAACCTAATTGTCTTAAAGTTGATAAAGCAATAATTTTTTTTATATCAAATTCATAATTTGCAGAAATACCAGCCATAAATATTGTTAAACCAGATAATAATATTAATAACTTTAAAAAAAAACTATCTAATAATAAATAATTAAAACGAATTAATAAATACACCCCTGCAGTCACTAATGTTGAAGAATGAACTAATGCTGAAACTGGTGTTGGTGCTGCTATAGCAGCAGGTAATCAAGAACTAAAAGGAATTTGAGCTCTTTTAGTTATAGCAGCAATAATAATTATAAATTTAATAAAATTTATTGAATAATCATTAATTATAAATCTTAAATAAAAAATATAATTTCAACTACCATAATTTATTATTCAACAAACAACTATTAAAATTATTACATCACCAACTCGATTAGATAAAGCAGTTAATATACCAGCATTATAAGACTTAAAATTTTGATAATAAATAACTAAACAATAAGAAACTAAGCCTAAACCATCTCAACCTAAAAAAATTCTAATAATATTAGGACTAATAATTAATAAAATCATTGAAAAAACAAATAATAATACTAAAATAATAAAACGATTTAAATTTATTTCTGAACTTATATATCTTTTTCTATAATAAATAACAGAAGAAGAAATTAAACAAACAAATATTATAAAAAATAATGATATTCAATCTAATAAAATAGAAAAAACAATATTTATTGAATTAAAAGAAACTAATTCTCACTCTAAAAAAATTCTTAAATTATTTATAATAAAATACAAACCAAAAAAAAAATTAATCAATATAAAAAAAAATAAAAAAAAAAATCTAACAAAACAAATATTAAATTTATTAATAACTTAAAGTAAATAATTTATCTTACATTTTCGATTCCACAAATCAATATTTTATATTAAACTATTTAAGTTTATAATCATAATAAAAAATAATCAATTTTTAAAATTAAAATATTTAAAGGAAATCAATGCAAAAATAATATTAAATATTCACGTGAAACACCCATATAAAATCTTGTAACACTCAAATTTAATTTTCCATGTTGAGTAAAAGAATATAAATATAATCTATAACCAGCTCTAAGAAATGAAACTAATATTAACATTAATATAGAAAATTTAGATCAACTTACTACTCTAATAATTAATGTTATTTCCCCTATCAAATTTATAGAGGGGGGAGCTGCTATATTTGAAGAAGATAATAAAAATCACCACAATCTTATAGAAGGTATAAAATTTATTATTCCCTTGTTTAAAAATAATCTTCGCCTATGAATACGTTCATAATTAATGTTTGCTAAACAAAATATTCCTGAAGAACATAAACCATGACCAATTATTAGAATATATGAACCTATATAACCTCAATAACTTATTGTTATAACACCCCCAATAACCAAACTTATATGGGCCACTGAAGAATAAGCAATTAAAGATTTAATGTCATATTGACAAAAACATTTTATACTAATATAAACACCTCCAATTAATCTAATAATAATTCAAATAAAATTTAACTTAATATTAATTTTTTGTAAAATAATTATAATCCGTATTATACCATACCCCCCTAATTTTAATATTACACCAGCTAAAATTATTGAACCAGAAATAGGTGCTTCAACATGAGCTTTAGGTAACCATAAATGAACAAAATATATAGGTATTTTTACTAAAAAAGCTAAAATTATAGACAAATATAATAAAAAATAATTAAAATTATAAAACTTTATTATATAAATTAATAATCTTTTAATTTCATTATTCAAATAAAAAATTCCCATTAATAAAGGTAAAGATATAAATAAAGTATAAAATAATAAATATATGCCAGCTTGAATTCGTTCAGGTTGATACCCCCATCCAATAATTAATAATAGTGTAGGAATTAAACTTCCCTCAAAAAATAAATAAAATATAAAAAAATTTAATATTCTAAAAGTCAAATAAAGTATAATTAATAAAAATATTAAATTAACTAAGAAATAAGAAATATATAAATTATCTTTATATAAATTTTCACTAGCCATAATCATTAAACAACAAATTCAAACCCTTAATAAAATTAAACCAAAAGATATGATATCTAAACCTCTTATATAACTTAAATTTCTAAAATTATTAATATTTATATTAATATTTATAAATATAAACATAAAAATAAATAATATTATCTGAACCAATCAATAATTTTTTTTTTGAAAACATAAAGGAATTATAAAAATTAAATAAAATAAAAATTTTATCATTAAATTAAATTAAATCTTTGAAAATAATCATTTCCATGAGTACGAATTATAGAAACTAAAATTGATAAACCTAAAGCCCCCTCACATACTGTCAACACCAAAAAAATTATTAATATATATATATTAAATATAATATTTATTAAATATAATATTAATAAAAAATATAAAATCAAAACAATAAATTCTAATCTTATTAATATAATTAATAAATGTTTTTTTTTAGAAACAAAAATTATATTACCAATTAAAAATATAAACACTATAATAAAAATTACATAAATTAACATTATTGTTTTTATAGTTTAAATAAAACATTGGTCTTGTAAATCAAAATCAAGATAAATTCTTTAAAAACTTCAAAGAAAAAGAAAACCTTTATCAATAATCTCCAAAATTATTATTTTATTTAAACTACTCTTTGATTTGATATTATTAAAATATTTATAACTTTAAGATTAATTTTTATATCTATTATTATACTTTTTATTAACCACCCATTATCAATAGGAATATTAATTTTAATTCAAACACTTATATTATGTTTAATATCAGGAATATTAATTAATACTTATTGATTCTCATATATTTTATTTTTAACTTTTTCTGGGGGATTATTAGTTTTATTTATATATGTTTCCAGTATTGCATCAAATGAAATATTTAAAATTAATTTAAAAAATAAATTATTTATTTTAGTTTATATAACTATATTATTTATATTCTCATTATATTTTATAAATAATATATATTGAATAAATACAATAATTAATGAAGAAATAATAAATTTATTTAATTCAATTTACTTCTTAAATAAAATAAATAATATTAATTTATCTAAACTTTATAATAAACAAACTTATTTATTAATAATAATAATAATTATTTATTTATTTATTACATTAATTGCAATTGTAAAAATTACAAATATTTTTTTCGGACCTTTACGATCATTTAATTAATAACTAATGTTAAATCACTATCAACCATTACGAAAAACCCATCCATTAATTAAAATCATTAATAGATCATTAATTGATTTACCAAGACCTTCTAATATCTCATCATTATGAAATTTTGGTTCTCTTCTAGCTTTATGTTTAATTGTTCAAATTATCACAGGATTATTTTTAACTATATACTATTCAGCTAATATTAATTTAGCATTTTTTAGAGTAAATTATATTTGTCGAGATGTAAATTATGGATGATTAATTCGAACTTTACATGCTAATGGTGCTTCATTTTTTTTTATTTGTATTTATACTCATATTGGACGAGGAATTTATTATGAATCTTTTAATTTAAAACTAACATGAACAATTGGAGTATTAATTTTATTTATATTAATAGCAACAGCTTTTATAGGATATGTTTTACCTTGGGGTCAAATATCTTTTTGAGGAGCCACAGTTATTACAAATTTATTATCAGCAATTCCATATTTAGGTAACACATTAGTCAATTGAATTTGAGGGGGATTTGCTGTAGATAATGCAACTTTAACTCGATTCTACACATTTCATTTTTTATTACCATTTATTATTATTGTTTTATCTATAATTCATTTATTATTTTTACATCAAACAGGATCTAATAATCCTTTAGGAATTAATAGAAATTTAGATAAAATCCCTTTCCATCCATTTTTTACATTTAAAGATTTAATTGGTTTTATTATTTTATTAATATCATTATTATTATTAACTTTAATTAACCCTTACTTATTAGGAGATCCTGATAATTTTATTCCTGCTAATCCTTTAAGAACACCTATCCATATTCAACCTGAATGATATTTTTTATTTGCTTATGCTATTTTACGATCAATTCCTAACAAATTAGGAGGGGTAATTGCATTAATTATTTCCATTTTAATTTTAATCATTCTTCCATTTACATTTAATAAAAAAATACAAGGAATTCAATTTTATCCAATTAATCAAATTATATATTGAATTTTAATCTCTACTATTATTTTATTAACATGAATTGGAGCACGACCAGTAGAAGAACCTTATATTATTACAAGACAATTATTAACAATTATTTATTTTAATTATTTTATTATTATACCTTTTATTAATTATTATTGAGATAAATTAATTTTTAATTAATCAATTAATTAATTAATGAGCTTGTAATAAGCATTTGTTTTGAAAACTTAAGAAAGAATAATTATTCTATTAATTTATACTAATTTTTTTTTTAAAATAATCAATAAATTTTAAACCCAATAAATAATAAAAAATAATTCAAACAAACTGGTAAATATCTTTTTCAACACAAATATATTAATTTATCATAACGATAACGAGGTAAAGTACCCCGAACTCAAATAAAAAAAAAGGAAATTAAAACTATTTTAAAATAAAAAATTAAATTTAAGTTATAACCTCCTATAAAAATTAAAACAAATATCATTCTTATAAATAAAATTATTGAATATTCAGCTAAAAAAATTAAAGCAAATCCACCTCTTCTATATTCAATATTAAAACCTGAAACTAATTCTCTCTCCCCTTCAGCAAAATCAAAAGGAGTTCGATTAGTTTCAGCTATTAATGAAGATAAAAATATTATTCTTAAAGGAAATATAATTATTAAAAATCAAATTAATTCTTGATATTCAAAAAATTTTATTAAATTTAATCTTATAATTATAATTAATCTAGATATTATAATTAAAGCTAAACTAACTTCATAAGAAATAGTTTGAGCCACTGCCCGTAAACCCCCTAATAATGAATAGTTTGAATTAGATGATCAACCAGCAATTAATAAAACATATACCCCTAATCTAATAACTCTAAAAAAATATAAAATTCCAAGATTAAAAGAAATAAAATTAAAATAATAAGGAATTAATATTCAAATCACTAAAGATAAAATAAAACCTATAATAGGAGAAAAATAATAAAATATATAGTTTGAAGAATTTAAATAAATTATTTCTTTAGTGAACAATTTAACACCATCTGAAAAAGGTTGTAATATACCCAAAAATCCAACCTTATTTGGACCTTTACGAATTTGTATATATCTTAAAACTTTTCGTTCTATTAATGTTAAAAAAGCTAATCTAATTATTACCCCAATAATTAAAATTAAATACCCAATAACAATATTTAAATAATCAACAAAAATCATATACTATATGAATAAATTTATTATACATTAATGATTTCTAAAATCAATACATTTTTCTGTCAAAATAGTTATATATATATATATAACTATTCAACACTTTTAATAATATTCAAAAAAAAAAAATTATTTTAAATATTTAATCCTTTCGTACTAAAATATTTTATTATTTTAAAGATAGAAACCAACCTGGCTCACACCGGTTTGAACTCAGATCATGTAAGATTTTAATGATCGAACAGATCAAAATTTTAAACTTTTGCATTTAAATTTTATCTTAATCCAACATCGAGGTCGCAAACTTTTTTTCTTATTTGTACTAAAAAAAAATATTACGCTGTTATCCCTAAGGTAATTTTTTCTTTTAATCTTTAATTTGGATCATTTATTCAATTATTTTTGATATTTTAAAAAAAAAGTTCATTCTATTTTTTTATCACCCCAACAAAATAATTTATAAAATTATAATATTAAAATTTTATATAAATATTTTAATTTATAAAATATAAAACTCTATAGGGTCTTCTCGTCTTTTAAAAATATTTTAGCTTTTTAACTAAAAAATTAAATTTTAAATATAAATTAGAGACAGTTTATATTTCATCAAATCATTCATACAAGTCTCCAATTAAAAGACTATTGATTATGCTACCTTTGTACAGTCAAATTACTGCAGCCCTTTAATTTTTAATCAGTGGGCAGATTAGACTTTAAATTAAATCAAAAAGACATGTTTTTGTTAAACAGGTGAATATATAATTTTGCTGAATTCCTTTTATTTAATTTATGAATTATTTTATTTATAATTATATTTATTTATACTAATTTTATCATTATTTCTAATTATTTTTAATTAAAAATTATATTTTTATAAAAATTTAAATTTAACTTAAATTTTATTTATTTTAAAATTTTTTATAAAAAACTTTAATTTTTAAACAATATAAATTTTAAAAATTTTAAATATTCAAATATTAATATTATAACTTTTTAATTTAAAGCTTATCCCTTAAACTATAAAATTTATTATTTATTTTAATTAATTATTTAATTAAAATAAATAATAAATTTAAAATTAAATTTTTTTCTAAAAAAACTAGATATATTTAAAAACGATTAACATCTCATTTCTAATTAATTATTCAAAATAATTATTTTACATTAAATTTGTTAATTAATTAACTCTTTTAAATTCGAGATATATATATACGTATCTTTATAATTTATTTAATAAACTCTGATACACAAGATACAATAAATTAAACTTACTTTTTAACAATTTTATTTTCAATTATTTCAAATTTCTATCACTATACTAATTTATTATAAAACATTTAATTTTTTCTATTAAAATACTCAAACCCCCCTTATTTTAATATTAAAATTATTTTTATTATAATATAAATAATTAATTTTTATTTTTTAGATTAATTATTAAATAATATCTTTTCAATGTAAATGAAATACTTTAAATTAAGATATAATCTAATTCTAGAAACACTTTCCAGTACTTCTACTTTGTTACGACTTATTCCAATTTTTAAATGAAAGCGACGGGCAATATGTACATATTTCAATTTTAAATCATTTTACTATATTAAATAAAATTACATTTAAATCCAATTTCATTTATATATTTAAAACAAAAATCCACTTAAATAAATTTATTGTAATCCATCATATTCTTAACTATAATCTACATCTTGATCTGAATTAATTTTTAATTATAATTTTTAAATATTATTTTTATTTGAAAATATTTTTTTAACAACGATATATAAAATTTTAAATTAAGTAAATTTAATCGTGGATTATCAATTATTAGACAGATTCCTCTAAATGAACTAAAATACCGCCAAATTATTTAAGTTTCAATAAATTATTATTTACTATTTTAGTATAAATTTTATTTATTTTAATAATAGGGTATCTAATCCTAGTTTTTATATAAATTTATTAATTCATATAAATTTTTAAATTTTTATTAAATTAAAATTTCACCTAATAATTTAATTTTTAATTTAAATATAAATTTTACTTATTATATACTGAAAAATTTCAATTAAATTTTTGTATAACCGCAACTGCTGGCACAAAATTGGTTATTTATTTCAAAATCACTAAATCTTAATTTCTTAAATGATTTAAAATTAATTACTACCTTATAATTTTATTTATTATTAAAATAAATAAAATTTAACACTAAAATTTATATGTAAATTATATTTAAAATAAAATATCAAAACTATAAAAATTTTTTTATTTATACATTATTTTAAATAGAATTTTTTTTTTTTTTTTTTTTACGTAAAAATTAATAATAATATTAAACAATTAATAATCTTTCTCTCTCTATTTTCTAATATTAAGTTTAAAAATATATTTCATAATAAGCCTATAATGTTCTAATTTAAATACTAAATATTAAAATATTTAAATTTATTAAATTTAAATTAATAAATTGTTTATTTTAATATAATAAAATTATTAATTAATTATTAAATTTAATAATTAATTAAAATTTTAATATATATATATATATATAATACGTACGTGTAAATAATAAAAGGAAAAACTATAAGATTTTAAAATTATTAAACTCTTAAACCATTTTTAATAATTTTCACAATAAAAAAAAATTTTTTTC